AGAATATAGGACCCCGGTCCCCTCTCTTGACAGTAATATATGTTATATATGTAAATCCTAAATGTGAAAAGAGTCATAATTCATTTAGAAAAGGAAACAGATATGATATATAAAGAAGAATAGGTGCACAACAAAAAAATACAATAGTACAAATAGTACAATAGAAAGAATTGAAAATTGACTCATTCACTGAGTAAAGGATTGAATTGGATTCAATTAGGTGGTACCAACTCAATCGAATGCTAACTCCCATTTCTTTCTTATAAAATTCATTATGGAATTAACTGATCAACTTGCTATCGGATATTTCTTTTCGATTCAGTACTCTTAAAAAAAAGAATTTCGACATATTTATTATGATTTATGATTATGAGAAACAATCCCATTACTTCTGATCCTGTGGTTTCTACACTTGAAGAACAAAACCAAGGGCGTATCGCTCAAATTATTGGCCCAGTACTGGATGTCATTTTTCCACCGGGCAAGATGCCTAATATTTATAATGCTTTGATAATTAAAGGTCGAGATACTGTCGGTCATCAAATTAATGTAACTTGTGAAGTACAACAATTATTAGGAAATAATCGAGTGAGAGCTGTAGCTATGAGTGCTACAGATGGTCTGATGAGAGGAATGAAAGTGATTGACACGGGAGCTCCTCTAAGTGTTCCAGTCGGGGGAGCTACTCTCGGACGAATTTTCAACGTCCTTGGAGAGCCCGTTGATAATTTAGGTCCTGTCGATACTCGCACAACATCTCCTATTCATAGATCTGCACCCGCCTTCATACAGTTAGATACAAAATTATCAATCTTTGAAACAGGGATTAAAGTTGTGGATCTTTTAGCCCCCTATCGCCGTGGAGGAAAAATCGGACTATTTGGGGGAGCTGGAGTGGGTAAAACAGTACTCATCATGGAATTGATCAACAACATTGCCAAAGCTCACGGAGGCGTATCCGTATTTGGCGGAGTAGGTGAACGTACTCGTGAAGGAAATGATCTCTACATGGAAATGAAAGAATCCGGGGTTATTAATGAAAAAAATATTGCAGAATCCAAAGTGGCTCTAGTCTATGGTCAAATGAATGAACCGCCAGGAGCTCGTATGAGAGTTGGCTTGACTGCTCTAACCATGGCGGAATATTTCCGAGATGTTAATGAGCAAGACGTACTTCTATTCATTGACAATATATTTCGTTTCGTTCAAGCAGGGTCCGAAGTCTCTGCCTTATTAGGTAGAATGCCTTCTGCAGTGGGTTATCAACCTACCCTTAGTACGGAAATGGGTTCTTTGCAAGAAAGAATTACTTCTACCAAGGAAGGATCCATAACATCGATTCAAGCAGTTTATGTACCTGCGGATGATTTGACCGACCCTGCTCCTGCCACGACATTTGCACATTTAGATGCTACTACCGTATTATCAAGAGGATTAGCTGCCAAAGGTATTTATCCAGCAGTAGATCCCTTGGATTCAACGTCAACTATGTTACAACCTCGGATCGTTGGCGAAGAACATTATGAAACTGCGCAAAGGGTTAAGCAAACTTCACAACGTTACAAAGAACTTCAGGACATTATAGCTATCCTTGGGTTGGACGAATTATCCGAAGAAGATCGTTTAACTGTAGCAAGAGCACGCAAAATTGAGCGTTTCTTATCACAACCCTTCTTTGTGGCAGAAGTCTTTACTGGTTCTCCAGGGAAATATGTTGGTCTAGCAGAAACAATTCGGGGGTTTCAATTCATCCTTTCCGGAGAATTAGATGGTCTTCCCGAGCAGGCCTTTTATTTGGTGGGTAACATCGATGAAGCTACCGCGAAAGCTATTAACTTAGAAGAGGAGAGCAAATTGAAGAAATGACCTTAAATCTTTGTGTACTGACTCCAAATCGAATGATTTGGGATTCTGAAGTGAAAGAGATTATTTTATCTACTAATAGTGGACAAATTGGGGTATTACCAAATCATGCCCCCATTGCCACGGCTGTAGATATAGGTCTTTTGAGAATACGGCTAAAAGATCGATGGTTAACGGTAGCTCTTATGGGCGGTTTTGCTAGAATAAGTAATAATGAGATCACCATTTTAGGAAATGGTGCGGAAATTAGTACTGACATTGATCCACAAGAAGCTCAACAAACTCTTGAAATAGCTGAAGCTAACTTGAGTAAAGCTGAGGGTAAGAGACAAGCAATTGAGGCAAATCTAGCTCTCAGACGAGCTAGGACACGAGTAGAAGCTGTCAAAGTAATTTCCTCTTAGTAGTCAATAAATTCAATCAAAATAAAAAGATTTCTTTATTATATACTACACACTACATCTTGATTCCACAAATTGACCACAATGAAGTCTAATTTGATTAATCTGATGATAGAACATAACGAAAAAAAGAGGATGAGTAGAAAAACTTATTAGATACCATGGAATCCGGTATCTAATAAGTTCTACCTACTATTGGATTTGAACCAATGACTCCCGCCGTATGAAAGCAATACTCTAACCACTGGGTTAAGTAGGTCATTTATCACCACAAAAAGGTCTCCATCACTTCGATGGATTATAGGTAAAATATGTTTTCTAAGCAATATTAATCTTTTACCAGTAAACATAAACAGATCAGAGAGTTATCATGTGAGATTATGGGATACCCCCTTCTTGACAAGAAAATGTCTCTATATTAAAATGGTTATGACAAGGGCTATAGCTCAGTTAGGTAGAGCACCTCGTTTACACGTGCGCCAATGTTTTTCAAAGGAGTTCATTATGCAATGACCATAATTGATCTTTTTGAGAAGTCGATGTCTTATTCCGTAGATTCGAGAGAACAAGAGAAAAATAGCCTGACAAATTTGGTTAGATCCGGTTCAAGTGCGAATTCCGGTGCTAAATCAAATAGAACCTGCCATTATAAGGTAAATGCTCAGCCCATTCAATGCCAGGCATAATGAGTATAAGGATCTCAAAAGAACCTCTTTTCGTCCTATGAGCTTTGAGGTGTATGAAGTCTCATATTTTACTCTTGCAACGGAGCGATAGAGACTGCATTTCATTTAGGTTGATCTAGGCCGAAGGCAGACCTAAATAAAGGTCACCCTTCTTTGAAACACTTTGGTATTGCTCCTAGATCAGGATACAAATAATGAATCAGAGCACATGGAGCCATCTCAATATCTTATTATCTTACTCTAAAGAAAACTATGGTGGACTAACTGATTTTTACATCAGTTGATGAAAGAGCCCAATGCAACAAAATGCATGTTGGGTCTTTGAAACAGTTCGAATCATTTCGATAATAAGAAGTTTTCTCTGTTTTACCGAGAAGGTCTACGGTTCGAGTCCGTATAGCCCTAATACATTCCAACGGACCTAATTGGTATTTGTCAAATATCGGATCAAATACCCATCTCTCTTCATCCACTTTCATGAAGAAATTACATATGTTCTTTATCATCTTTTTATGTTTTAAAATTGAATTTCTTCTTTACTATATTACTCTTACTATATTACTATAGTATATTACTAGAATTATTATTTCTAATTATTCTAAGTTAATATAAGATAGGGAATTCTTTACTTTGACTTTCTATTTATATTTCTATTTATAAGATATAAGATCAATATGAAATATAAATATGAAATATAAAATATATATAAGATTATATAAGATAATAAGATAATAAGTCTAAACTAAGTATAAGAATAAAATAAGTAGAATAGAAAAGAAAAAGAACTAAGTATAAGAGCATTCTATATTACACATCACATATAGAAAGTAGAAAGAGAATTGAAAGGAGAAAAAAAAAAGAAAAAGAGAAGTGAGATGACATTAGATGAATTTTGAAACAAGGTATGTCCTACAGCAAACAAACTCTCAATTATGCGGATCAAAAATCTTTTCTTGTTTCATCTAAAAAGTTCTATATGATTTTCAAATTCCAATTCAAATGGAATAATTCAACATATTCCACATTCATAGTTTTATGTTTCTATTTCACGAATATGATATTTTTTGGGCATTCCTAATAATATCATATCAAGCGTTATTCCTATCTTGACATTTGTCATTTCTGGGATTTTAGGGAAGGTCCAGAAAAGTTTACTAGTTATGAATCAGGTAGAGAACCAATAGGGATGCTTGAGTACAATTCCGAATTTGCTATTACATGTTTGCTCTAGTTTTTGTTTTTTTTGCTGTTGAAATGGTCTTTCATTATCCATGGACAATGAGCTTTGATGTATTGGGTGTATCTGTATTTATAGAAACTTATAAGCTTTCATTCCCAATTGTGGGTTCAGTTTATGCATGGCGAAAAGGAGCGTTGGAATGGTCTTAGCTGAATATTTAGACAATAAAAAGAAAGGGGAAGGAAAGGATGACATTGAAACATTTCTTAATTTGGTTGAGTTTCCATTACTTAACCAAATAACCCCAATTTAATTATTTCAACTACATCGAATGATCTCTCGAATTGGTCAATACTTTCCAGTTTATGGCCGCTTATCTATGGTACCAGTTGTTTTTTCATTTTTCATTGAATTTTCTTCATTAATAGGCTCGCGATTCAACTTTGGTTGGTGCCAATATATAGAACTGTATATCAACAGGAAAATCGATGTTTTACTACTAATCACAAGTTTTACCTTCGACACAGTACTCATACTGGAAATTATGATTAAGGATTACTCTATAAATAACCATCTACTTCAGAGATACCTTTTGGATTTGAAATCTTTTTCAAATCCAATCTTCCTACGAATTTGTGAATCAGGCAGGGTTCCTTTGTACAAAATAAGAAACAAGCGGTCAATCATTAAAAATTTCATTGGTCAATGTTAAATATTCATACAAAGATAAATGTGTGAGAGATGAAGAAGATGCAGGTTCATTTATCTGATTGGCTAGTCAAGCATTAGTTAATTCATAGATCTTTAATTCCCGAGGATTGGAATTCCATTGCTGTCATTTCATATGTATATATATGTATATGGTTACAATTATTTACGCTGCCAGTGTGCCTATGATACCAGGCGAATTTTTAGCTAGTGTGTATCACCTTACGAAAATACGTTATGGTATAGATAAACCAGAAGAGGTATGCATAAAAGTATTTGCTCTCAGGAGTAATCCTCAAACCCCGTCAGTTTTTTGGATTTGAAGAAGTGCTGATTTTCAGAAACGGAAATCTTATGATATATTGGTAATTTCTTATAAGAATCATCCTCGCCTTAAACGTATCTTCATGCCTAAAAGTTGGATATACTGGCCTTTAAGTAAAGACTATATTACGTCCAATTTCTATGAAATTCAAGATGCTCATTGATTGAAATTGAAACGAAATCTGGAGTCGTGTCATATAAGTAAAATAAGGAAAAAAGGGGTTTTTTATCATTCAATGAGCATCTTGGTATTCCTCTTCTAGAGGAAAAACAAAAAAAGTAACTGGACTTTCATTCGTATTGCGGAGGGACTAAAAAAAAAGAGAGAAAAAAATTAAAAAGAAAGGAAAGAATATCTATTCCGATCTGTCTTAATTTCATTTGTATGAGGTATTAAGAAATATCTATCCGATATATTATTCACGTGTCAGGAACCAGATTTGAACTGGTGACACGAGGATTTTCAGTCCTCTGCTCTACCAACTGAGCTATCCCGACCATTTCCCGTGCATCATCCTAGCAGAGTACTTCTATCTATGTCAATGAAAAGAACTAAAAAAGAAAATATTAACAAATTGGCTCTAGCCCCTGAAATTCTTGGATCTTCAAAAAGAAGACTTTTTTTGTAAATGTAAGGAAAAAGATATAGACTATGAATGATTCAATAACGGAGATTCCTTGAAAAACAAATTAGATTGGATTTAAAAAAGATACGAGGATTTATATTCGGATCCATTTGCGAAAGAACAGAGTGAATAAAATGAGAAAAATATTTCATTTTGTTTAAACTGAGTCACTGATGAAAAAAAATGAATAAAGAGGATGAGGAGAAATAAAGAGCGAGGAAGTAAAATGGGCTTTTTATTGGGGATAGAGGGACTTGAACCCTCACGATTGAAAAATTCGACGGATTTTCCTCTTACTATAAATTTCATTGTTGTCGGTATTGACATGTAAAATGGGACTCTCTCTTTATTCTCGTACGATTCAATTTCAAAAGATCTATCAAAAATTCTGGAATGAATAATTTGATTATTGAATATTCGAATTCTATTCTTTTTTCAACTTCAATTGGAATTGATTCACAATAACTCTTCAATTTTTCATATATCTTTTTGATCTCTATCATTCTAATGAAAAAAGAATAGAAAAATAGGGTTTCTTATAGATCCTTATCTCATACTATTATATTACTCATATTAAGAATATAATATTAATAGAAATAGAAAGAAAGAGAAGATTTTTATTTTCATATATAAATTTCAAAATTCATATCTAAATATATAGACTAAATATATAGAGATACAGAATAGAATTCGATATAAGATTTGGGTTGTGATTAATCGTTTGCTATGTCAGTATGTATACGTACGTCTTAGGTATATAAGATGTATCCTTTCTGTCATTTTGATAGAAGTCTTTTAGCTACTAACGTAACGTAATCAATTTCATTCGTTAGAACAGCTTCCATTGAGTCTCTGCACCTATCCCTTTTTTATTCTCATTTTTTCTCTTTCATCGTTTTTTCTCTCGAAACAAAGATTTGGCTCAGGATTGCCCTTTTTTAGTTCCAGGGTTTCTCTGAATTTGGAAGTTACCACTTAGCAGGTTTCCATACCAAGGCTCAATCCAATCAAGTCCGTAGCGTCTACCAATTTCGCCATATCCCCCTTTCCTTTGAGACAAGAATCCAGCTGTAATTCCATCCACCTCTTTCATTTATCTTGGCACTATTGAATCCATTAGGTAATGTATTCCTATATTGAAAAAGTGTATGCTGTTATTTTCTTTTTTTCCTCTATTCTATATTATATCAATATCATTTCATCTATAAACCCTATTTTTTCAATGTAAAATGATTTTATCATTGATCTATCCGCAATTCAATATGGATAGATATATACCACATATATATATATGCCTTTCCTCATCCTTCATTTTTACAGTGTAGTTTTGAATAGTGTAACGGTCGATATTCATTCTTCTTTTTTTTTCATTTTGAATTCTAATTTCATTGATATTTTCTTTTCATATTTCATATATATGAATATGTATATGAATATGAAATTGAATTTAGATTTCTATTTAGATATCTAATTTATCTAGATCTAAATAGTTTTCTTTTCTATTTTCTAAATAGAATCTAAAATATATAACTAATATTTAAGAAATAGAAGAAATTGAAAGAATCAATAAAGAAAAGAAAAAAAGAATAAGAATCATTAGGAAATAGCTAAGATCCGATAGTTTCCTGTATTCCTATACACTATTGCTCTTATATCCGCCCGCTTAGCTCAGAGGTTAGAGCATCGCATTTGTAATGCGATGGTCATCGGTT